CATAATGGTACGCAACAACAGTATCATTGGAGTAGATACACAAATTACTTTTAATATAAGAAGCCGAGCAGGCGGAGTAGTCCGAGTGGAGAGGAAAAAAAAAAAGATTGAACTTCAAATTTTTTCTGGAGATATCCATTTTCCTGGGGAGACCGATAAGAGATCCCGACACAGTGGCATTTTGATACCACCAGAAAAGACAAATTCCACAGAATCTAAAAATTTGAAAAATTGGATCTATGTCCAACGGATCACCCCTACCAAGAAAAAGTTTTTTGTTTTGGTTCGACCCGTAGTCACATATGAAATAACGGATGGTATGAATTTAGCAACACTTTTCCCTCAGGATCTGTTGCAAGAAAGGGATAATGTGCAATTTCGAGTTGTCAATTATCTCTTTTATGGAAATGGCAAATCCACTTGGGGAATTTCTGACACAAGTATTCAATTAGTTCGTACTTGTTTAGTATTGAATTGGAACCAAGACAAAAAAAGTTCTTCTATCGAAGGGGCCCGGGCTTCCTTTGTTGAAGTAAGAACAAATGGTATGATTCAAGATTTTATAAGGATCAATTTAGCAAAATCTGCGATTTCGTATATGGGGAAAAGGAATGATCCCTTATTTGATAATGATCATGGATCATATCATACCAATATGAATCCATTTTATTCCATTTTTTCAAAGACAAAACTTCAACAATCATTGAACCAAAATCAAGTAACTGTTCGGACGTTGTTAGGTAAAAATAAGGAATGTAAATCTTTTCTAATTTTGTCATCATCCAATTGTTTTCGAATAGGTCCATTCCCATTCAACGGTGTAAAATATCACAAAGAATCAATTAAAAAAGATCACCTAATTCCAATTAGGAATTCATTGGGTCCTTTAGGAACACCCCTTCAAATTTCGCATTATTTTTCATTTTACTATTTAATAACTCATAATCAGATCTTGGTAACTAATTATTTACAACTTGACAATTTAAAACAAACCTTTCAAGTACTTAAATTGAAATATTATTTAATGGCGGAAAATGGGATAATTTTGAATCCCGATCCAGGCAGTACCATCATTTTGAATCCATTCAAATTGAATTGGTATTTTCTTCATTACAATTTTTGTGAAGAGACATCCACAAAAATTTGTCTTGGGCAATTAATTTGTGAAAATGTATGTATAACCAAATATCAACCGCACTTAAAATCGGGTCAAGTTCTAATTGTTCAATTTGACTCTGTAGTAATAAGATCGGCTAAGCCTTATTTGGCCACCCCAGGAGCAACAGTTCATGGTCATTATGGGGAAATCATTTATGAAGGGGATACATTAGTTACATTTATATATGAAAAATCGCGGTCTGGTGATATAACGCAAGGTCTTCCAAAAGTGGAACAAGTCTTGGAAGTTCGTTCAATTGATTCAATATCCATGAATCTAGAAAAGAGGATCGATGGTTGGAATGAACATATAACAAGAATTCTAGGGATTCCTTGGGGATTCTTGATTGGAGCTGAGCTAACTATAGCGCAAAGTCGTATCTCTTTGGTTAATAAGATACAAAAGGTTTATCGATCCCAGGGGGTGCAGATCCATAATAGGCATATAGAAATTATTGTACGTCAAATAACATCAAAAGTCTTGGTTTCAGAAGATGGAATGTCTAATGTTTTTTTGCCCGGTGAACTAATTGGGTTGTTGCGGGCGGAGCGAACGGGGTGCGCTTTGGAAGAAGCTATCTGTTACCGAGCTATCTTATTGGGAATAACGAGAGCATCTCTGAATACTCAAAGTTTTATATCCGAAGCGAGTTTTCAAGAAACTGCTCGAGTTTTAGCAAAAGCGGCTCTCCGGGGCCGTATCGATTGGTTGAAAGGACTAAAAGAAAACGTTGTTCTGGGTGGGATGATCCCTGTTGGTACCGGATTCAAAGGATTCGTGCACCGTTCAAATCAACATAAGAACATTCCCTTGAAAACAAAAAAAAAATATATATTCCAGGGAGAAATGAGAGATATTTTGTTTTACCACAAAGAATTATTTGATTCTTGCCTTTCAAAGAATTTCCATGATAGATCAAAACAACAATGATTTCTGGGATTTAATACAAGGGATTCATCTTTTTTATCTTCTCTGTATTTGTTATGGTTATTAAATTGAGTAAGAAAATAAATGAAAATAATAACAAATAGAAAGGAATTAGTGGTTTGGGTTGTGTATCAATGACCAATCCGCGTTAGAAAAGAAGGTTCCGTTGGAACAATTATTTATTTCAGGATACCTCATCTCTTTATTAAATAAAAAAAGAGAAAGTGTGGGGAGAAATGACAAGAAGATATTGGAACATCTATTTGGAAGAGATGATGGAGGCGGGAGTTCATTTTGGTCACGGTACTCGGAAATGGAATCCTAGAATGGCACCTTATATCTCTACAAAATCGAAAGGTATTCATATTATAAATCTTACTAGAACTGCTCGTTTTTTATCAGAGGCTTGTGATTTAGTTTTTGATGCAGCAAGTAGAGGAAAACAATTTTTAATTGTTGGGACAAAAAATAAAGCAGCTGATTCAGTAGCACGGGCTGCGATAAGGGCTCGATGCCATTATGTTAATAAAAAGTGGCTTGGGGGTATGTTAACGAATTGGTCCACTACAGAAACGAGACTTCATAAATTCAGGGACTTGAGAATGGAACAAAAGACGGGGAGACTCGCCCGTCTTCCGAAGAGAGATGCAGCCGTGTTGAAAAGACAATTATCTCACTTACAAACATATTTGGGTGGGATTAAATATATGACAGGGTTACCTGATATTGTAATCATCGTTGATCAACAAGAAGAATATACGGCCCTTCGAGAATGTATTACTTTGGGAATTCCAACAATTTGTTTAATCGATACAAATTGTGATCCGGATCTCGCGGATATTTCGATTCCGGCGAACGATGATGCTATAGCTTCAATCCGATTAATTCTTACCAAATTAGTATTTGCAATTTGTGAGGGCCGCTCTAGCTATATAAGAAATCCTTGATTCATACTTAAATAAAAAATCGACTGCGTAAACTTGATAATAGAATCCGTTACTATTCCTGAATCTCAAAATATCTATACATAAATTACTGGGGATATTATGTGATTAATAGGTATCTTAAATATGAAATTCAAGTAGATAAGTCAAGAAATAGATAAGAGATGGTTGAATCAAAATAATTTCTTTTTAAGTTATATTTCAGTCAGAGGACAATATGAATGTTCTATCATATTCAATTAACACACTAAAGGGGTTATATGATATATCCAGTGTGGAAGTAGGTCAACATTTCTATTGGCAAATAGGGGGGTTCCAAATCCATGGCCAGGTACTTATTACTTCTTGGGTTGTAATTGCTATCTTATTAGGCTCAGCTGCTATAGCTGTTCGGAATCCACAAACCATTCCGACTAGCGGTCAGAATTTCTTTGAATATGTTCTTGAATTCATTCGAGACGTGAGCAAAACTCAAATTGGAGAAGAATATGGCCCTTGGGTTCCATTTATTGGGACTATGTTTCTATTTATTTTTGTTTCTAATTGGTCAGGGGCTCTTTTACCTTGGAAAATAATACAATTACCTCACGGGGAGTTAGCCGCGCCCACGAATGATATAAATACTACTGTTGCTTTAGCTTTACTAACATCAGTAGCCTATTTCTATGCGGGTCTTACAAAAAAAGGATTAGGTTATTTTGGTAAATACATTCAACCAACGCCAATTCTTTTACCCATTAACATCTTAGAAGATTTCACAAAACCTCTATCACTTAGTTTTCGACTTTTTGGAAATATCTTAGCGGATGAATTAGTAGTTGTTGTTCTTGTTTCTTTAGTACCTTTAGTGGTTCCTATACCTGTCATGTTCCTCGGATTATTTACAAGCGGTATTCAGGCTCTTATTTTTGCAACTTTAGCCGCAGCTTATATAGGCGAATCCATGGAGGGTCATCATTGATTAGTCTTAGGAAAAGTCCTTTTTTTAACTTAGACCAAGGCAATATATGTGTGGCTCAAGATACTCTATTCTATCAGGATAATCTATTTATATTCTCTAAATATACACTACGGTAATAGAAAAAATTCTCTTCGAGAAGTTTCAAATAAAAGGGAGTTGGTTAGTAGAGAGGGGTTGCGCCAGGTATGTGGAATCCAATGGTTATAAGTGAACTCTTGTAGATTAGATGTTTCCAATTTCAAAATCCGATTGAATTTAAGATAGAATAGGCGGTTTACATTATGGAAGAAAGATATGTATATTTTATATTAGAGATTGACAAGTTATATATGAACGAATATTTATATTGAATTTGCCCTACTTGCCTAAATTCAGTATAGGTATGGTATGCCAATCGAAGACCTTCCGTTTCTGTGAATTTAATGAATAAATAGAGAAAAAAAAAGATCTACGAATGATTCGAAAAGTAAATGAAAAAACTCAAGTTCTATTGATTCAGAAAGACTTTAGAAATAGGAACTAAAAAAGATGAAGTCTTTTTAATGATTCAATAATATTCTTATTTCTATTTGAATTCAGAGTTTTTTTTTATTTTACTATTTTGATTAGATAACTATATAGGAATAATTAAGTCATAATTCATTGGTTGATTGTATCATTAACCATTTCTTTTTTTTTTGAGGTACTTATCATGGATCCACTGATTTCTGCTGCTTCCGTTATTGCTGCTGGATTGGCTGTAGGACTTGCTTCTATTGGACCTGGAGTTGGTCAAGGTACTGCTGCGGGCCAAGCTGTAGAGGGTATTGCGAGACAGCCCGAGGCAGAGGGAAAAATACGAGGTACTTTATTGCTTAGTTTGGCTTTTATGGAAGCTTTAACAATTTATGGATTGGTTGTAGCATTAGCCCTTTTATTTGCGAATCCTTTTGTTTAATCCGAGAAAATAAAAAGAAATATTGGAAAGACGTATTTATTTTCTGGTCTTGGACTTGCGGGTTGCTTTTTC